CTCATCCCGATCGATCAACTCAACTGACTTACCTCATTCTTAGTGAGACTTAGCCTAGACTTCTCTCCTACAGTCCTTGTAGCTCCCTCTCCCGCAGGTCGACTAAGTCAACTCCTTCTCCCCTCCCTCTTCTGTATTCTTCTCCATGTCTTGGTTCTCTTCGTGCACGTAAGAGAGGCTTGTGGTTTAGTTCGGGCAGAATGCAGGCCTACCATCTCTTTTGTCAAACTATCTCCTTGGTCACAGGGCCCTCTCTGGTTCACTTCATATATCCCGCTCGTTGATTGACTCGCTTTCCGATAGGACGAGTTGCCAGTGACGTTGTAGAAGGCTAGGAAAGGAGATTCTTCCTTTGCTTTCATTGCCATCTTTGCTTTGCAGCTCTCGGCTTCTTAGAATTCCTACCTGCCAGTGACGAAGGCCTAATCTTGTGTTGTAAGGCACATGACTGCATTCCTAAATTCGATCTCTGCTTTCTTCACTGCTTACCAAACTGCTTACACTGCACTCCTTCTTCCAAGAATAGAGGAAGTGGACCTATATTATATGGTCAAGCCAAGCAAAAGGAAGTTCCCTCTTCATCGGCAAATTCACCTCAGATACGGATCCTCTGCGTCAACAAAGGGCCATTCCTTCGCAAAAGTGCTTACTCTCCAGAATTGGCTACTCAGGCAATTCCACCAGATGTGATCCTCTCTTATCCAACAGAACATTGTTATACAGATCAACAAAAGAATTGTAAACATCAAGACCTGGCACCAGAGATGATGCTCTAATCTAAGAAGCTTTCGAGGTCCTTCTTTCGGATAGCTCAGAAAGCAAAATAGTTCTTTCGATCGTAAGTAAGCTGAAGGGAGTCCGCAAGACTGGTGAATCAATTAGGGATTAGGGAAAAAACCTAATTATGGCAGTTCGAAAGCCAGTACTTTAGTCTTGAGTGCCCTCGAAGGAAATGGGATAGGACGTTCCTGCCTTCGTACCTTTCGTTCTTCTTATCGTTCTTTGCTATAGCAACGAATCTTTGCCTATGTGCCTTTTTAGAGTTAGAGCATTCTCAACAGAATCCCATTCTGCCCATCTATTGAATCATCAGAAATTCCTCAAATCTTATTGCAGATAGAAGATCCGAGTCTCCCTCGGGTTTGAACTAATCTCGTTCAATCGCCTTGGCTAATAAAGAAAGGTGACTAAGACGTGTGGCCTATTCCAATAGCGGGACGGGGAATCGACACTATGTGGAATTCAATTCTTAGAACCACCTTTTCGAAGTTGGTTTTCCCTCACCAGATTCAACTAATGAGCGATGACCGCATAATCATTCTTGGGGTTCAGCTTAGTCAGGATTGAACGCTCGGCGAAACGTCAAGCGAAAGAACAATTCTGCTTCAAAGCTCGTGCTTTTGGCTTAACAAGCTTGTCGAAGAGGGATCAAAACGATCAAAGTGGAGGAAAGTCGGCGTTTTTCGCTTCAATCGATAGTCACTCCGCCGAGTTCAATCTCAAGTGGAGAAGAAAGCTAGCCTTTTTTTTTTTTGCTTCAATTTACGAAATGGGAGATCAAAAGTCGAATCGGGCAGAGGCAGGAAAGATCTTTTGCCCTAAAGAGAGTGGGGTGAGCTCGTTCAAAATGAGAAGACGTTTCGTCTTTTGCGCTTAAAAAGGGGCGATTTAAGCAATGACGAAGGCTTGGGACCTTGAATGGTGTCGGGGTTAACGAACTTTGACTTCTCTTCTTCCACTTGAGAGATTTCTTGCTCTTTCAAGTCGGGCGTGGATATCCATTGAAACTCAAAGTCTTTTTTTCCAATGATGTAATTATTGGCTCGGCAACCCTTATTCAAATGTTCGATTTGCCCCGCCTCAGATATTCTAATTGAAGCAAAACTTCTACGTTACGCCCAGCGGCAAAGAGTAGGCGAGGAAGGAAGCCGAGAAGTAGAGAAGGGGTTTTTCTTTTTTTTCCCCTTCAGGTTCAAAGCTTTTAAGCTTCAGTCTTGGCCAGTCCGTTCCCGGGTAATAGTAAGAACTAAGAGTTAGAACTAGAAGATGAGGCTTCTAGTAGAGTAAGCGCGGACGCCACTCTTCCTTCTTTAATTTGTCAATAGTTTGAATCTGTAAATCAATAGTATGCGAAGACGAGCCGGCACCGGTATTTATGGGTTGGGCTTTTGCCTACCCCAGTTCTATCCATAGCGTAGGAGGGGAAGAAGCCGATCAGCGACCTGAAACAGAAGATTCACCAACTTTCCTTGTGATTTCTCCTTCACAATATAAAAACTGCTTTTATTAAACATATATGGTATTTGAGATTAATTTAATGAGTTCTTTCCACTTATTAGTGCTGGAAACGGCGTTTCAAGAGACATTTTTAGATTGATTGCCCACCGAAAGTTCCCAGGCTATCGGGTTGTCATCGACGTTGACAAAAAAGCCTCCGCTGTTTTAGTTTAAAGCTTAGCTCGTGCTTCTTTCGAGGCCTTGGCCTGTTGTTTTGCACTCACTCTCTCCTTCGAATGACTCTTACCACTGCTAAGACCGATAAGCAGCCCGTTCGTCCTCTACTTCCACCAAGTGCCTACCTACTACGAGAGGTCGAGCTGTCATCCGGAATATGTCCCTACTTTGGTGAATCTCTCCCGTGCGTCTTCGCTAGGGCAAAGCGCGAATTCCTCTTTTGAAAGACTTACCGGCTCTCGTACTGTATCGATCGGTCATCCGTCAACTCTCGCATCTGTTTAGCGAATCGATTTTCTCTTTAGCTCATCCCGCTTATCTCTCATCTCGTTTTATAGAAAACGTTCTTCATGGACCTTTTTCTAAGCTTAAAGAGTGGCATTTCCTTTCATCTTTAGTTGTGAGGTGCTGGCTATTGGATTTGAAGAGGTTGGATTCCCGCCAGGCCCACCTATGGGATTAGAGCTTTGTCCTGAACAGCCCTTTCTTTCTCCTTGAATTCACCCTTGGGACTTTAAGGTGAGTTAAGACCGATCTTTCGTGATGAGGACTCTTTCACTCCGCAAGACGTCTTTCTCCTTTAAGAGGGCATACTCTCATCAATAGCTGCAATCCGTAGAGCCTGAGCTAGTCTTATACCGTTCCCGCCCGTAGACTAGTAGTTCGCTCACTCCCTTGTTCAACATCCATAAGTAAAAGGTCGCCTCGTTCCTCGCCCAGCGTCAAACCTAACCTATAAAAACAAGCTGCTCGAAGCCATACTACTTTGTTGAAGAGCCGAGATTCGTCATCTCGAACTGGAGAAGTCAAACAACCCATGCACGCCTTGACAGGGTCCCTCACACCACGAAGAGTCAGAATCAGAGAAGATGAAATGACTTCACATTTTGCAGATGATTCCCTAGGTAGAAGCCTTTTTTTCTTGGTAAGCCGGTGGATGCAATCCAATCCAAAAGGCTGAACCATCGATAATCAGCAAGTCGAGGCAAAGTTGAAGACCAGTAGCTAGGCAGGCTGAAAGGAAAGGCGAAGACGCTGCAGTTGGAGTCGCTGTTGTCGTTGGGCTGCTTTTGATCGAGAAATTCCTCCCACCTATAGCTATAAAATGGGACAAAGCCCTTTTCCCTCGGCGAACCTACTTCGAAATAAAAAAGTTGAGTCACGTATAGGGCCGAAAGTGACTCCGCCCAATTTCACTCTATGGACGCCGATCAAGATGGAAATTTTCTATTTCGTATATGGTCAAAACCACTTGTGGAGCAGAAAGCCTACCTAAGACCACACAAACTGGTATGAGGAGGGAGCATTTTTCATCCATTTCAAGAATTGGTTCGTGTTCAGTGTACCTAGAATCACATTATCTTTCTACGTCTCTCTTCTCTAAGCTACTTCCTAGGAATCTATGTTCCAAGGCTAGAAGCTACTATGTCGTATTTTCCTCCTCTGAGTACTTATTTTGGAGATGCACTTATCATGAACTCCAGCCCCAACGGAGGAAAAGAAGCTCTTCGCTGTCCGAGAGGTAGAGGAGAGCAAGAAAGGGTAGAACTTGGCCAGCAGTTAGCAGTCCAGCTTGTGGTGATGTAGAAGAAAGAACCCCAGGAGCTTCAGCTGTGTAAATACTCGTAGCAGAAATACCCAATCCCGGTCTTAGAAGGAGAATTGGGTAAGCTGGACTTGCTCGGGGTGGTGAGGTAGTTGACTTACTTGCCCTAGGTAAGATAGCAATAGGAAGTCATTGTGCCCTGGGAACATAGCAAAGGGAATAGTCACATAGCAGAAAGTGTGACTTATAGACTGGGGCTTCTAATACATCATACTAAGCAAAAAAGATCTCATGCGCAGAGATCGGACATTCTTCTATTATAGAAGTGGACTACGGAAAGGCAGGGCATTAAGGTTGATAGATTGGTTTAGTCAAGCCGAGAAAGAGCCAATCAAGTATACCCTGGTTGTTATAGGCAAGATGAAATCTTAGAAGAAAGCGGTGGTAGGATCCGGCGGTAGTAAAGCCTAACTGTACTGATTACTTATAGTTGAGTTCAGAAGCGAATGCGAAGGCTAATTAAGATTAGACCGCCTCTTCTTCCAGATAAATAGAGTGGGGAAGACGGATTGAACAGAAGGGTTTGATGGCATTTCGTCTCAGCAGGGCATCATCCGCTTTCAAGGTTTAGTGTTCTATGAAAACTGAAGGAGTTCGATGAATAAGCATAAGAAAGAAAATATTCCATTTCATAAGCAATTGAAAAGAGAAAGTAATCTTCCCCAAAGTTTATATTACTCAGGCTAGAAGAGCAATACATGCCGTGGGCAAAGAGGAAGATAGGTTTAGTCAAGCGCCGAAGCCTGGGCCTGGAACTGGCTGGGGAATACTCCATGGATAATCGAAAGGGAGTGCTACGTTCCCCCGGTTCCGGATTGACAGTTAGGTCAGATTCCAGGGAGGCATTGATTGCTTGCTTGTATTGGTTCCGTACCCTCTTCGCCAGATGGATCAGATGTAGGTGGCCTGGAAAAAGTAGTTCCGCTCTTATCTCTCCGGGGTCGACGTTCTTCACCGATGAGAGAAATGAGAACTTCTTTCGCGTGCCGGGAATCGGATGAATTGGTAGCTGGCGGTCGATAGTTGTATGTAATGTTAATTAAAGGTTTCGAAGGGTCCTTGGACACTCTCCCAATAAGGAGAGGAAAGGGCAGTGTTCATTGATAAATAAACCACCTCTTCAATACAATAAAATCCATTTCCTTTCTCTCTCCCGTTATTCCTTCTTTTCTTTCTTGATAGCACAGGAAAGAGACTGTTCTTGGTCCTTGGCCGTCCTTTGTCCTCTTTCGATAATACCATAGATGCTATTGGTCCCGATCTTCGATTCAATCTGGGAATAGAGACAGGGTTGTTAAACCGTGGTAATCGTCTTTTTTAGCTTTATCCGAGGGGCAGATCTCTTAGCTATCTTTAATCAGGCTAATCTTCTTCCTAAACTAAAGATCCCATCCTGCTTAGAAAGATAGCAGCCAGAAAGATAATGTATAAAAATCTATGATAGCGGAGTGAAGTGGAGAAGTAAGTAGACTGGACAACTAAGAGGGAGACATTAGTGATTCCCCAATCGATAGAGGGCAGGCTCAGAAAGAAGATTCTCGAGGGGTTAGGTACTACTCTTGGAGAATCAACTGATAGTCTTTTCGACGAATCCCTTGTTCGAGAATGCGCAGTTCTCTTTGCACGAATGCTCTCTTAGGCAGCTATCGAATAGGCCTTTCGGGATTAACCTGATTTACTAATATGCCCGCAAGGAGAAACTGCTAGTGAAAGCTACTGACTTAATGTCTTGGCTTATTCTTCCTTTATGGAGAGAGGGCAAGAGCCCATACTTTGAGCACGAATTTATACGTAAGATGCCCGGATCACTAATTCATAGATGGACAACCTCTAGAAAGGGCCTTTTTCCCACTTCTGTTCTGAATTTTCGTTCACATGGTCTCTGAAGCTTCCGCTAAAAAAAAAAAGTCTTTCATCGGCCCCCGGCGTTGGTGACTGGTCATAAAACGCCCAGAATTGGGGCGGTGCTGGGATGGGCTAGAGCCCTGGGATAAGTCGTTCTTGTAAAGTCAATTGTGGAGTCTTCTTTCCCTATCCATGAGCTGCAAGATCAATCCCTTGCTTTTCTTGTCCCTTTCGGCGACAGACCTAGGAAGTTCCCCTGATCAAGAAAGAAGGTCAGCGACTAGTCGTATTGTCATCAGATGAATGACTAGCCTTGGAAGGCCTTTTGAAGTGGAAAGCAAAAGAAAAGGCATCTCGTTGCATTTTAGAAAGAGCTGGACTTGACCTTCTAGCCGTTCCGTTATAGGGGAATGAAAAAGCGAGGTGAAAGCAAGGAAGCGAAGCGGGCAGGAATGAACTCATTTTCTTGGTGCCATACTTACATTTTCCTTTTTTCAAGACATCCCAAGGGTTTTGCTTCCCCAAGAGGCGAAGGAGGGGCTACTTCATGAAAAGATCCACCTTCCACTCTATTCTCTGACGCAAGTGGAAGATCTGGCTTTGAAGCCTCAGCTCAGGAACCAATCAACCCCCGGGAAAGGGTAAGGACGAAGAAGAGCGCTCATGTTCGAAAATAGGAAGATTAGGTATAATACAGCAGCTATTAGGAGAAAGATTCTTAAGCGGACACCTCTATGACATAAACCGCCCCAATTGATCGAGTAGCAAGAAGAGTTCATACTAGGCTTTTTTCGGCGAAAGGAAAGGCATTGTTACTGCGCGGACGAGGAAGCTCTTGACGGAGCCTACCTCGGAGAAGGGCGAGAGGTTAGGAAGCGAACCTCCGTCTACGGAGTACTTACTAGAAAGTCTTTTCTTTAGTTTAGGGAAAGCCCTTACTTCCTTCCTTCAAAGCCTAGAGCACCGTGCAGTCTCAAGCGGAATACGCTATATCAGCCAGCACAACTTCAGGCAAGGAATTTAACCCTCTTTCTTGTTACTTAGGCTGCGCGAAAGCCTAGTGAAGGAGTCCTGAACTGAGCTTCGCCTTTGAACTGAACTCCTCTACTGCACCCCCTCTTCTCTGGGCCCTTAGGGTAGTTTGAAGGACGAATGCTGGAGGGCAGCTGTTTAGAGCGCTCGCTCCGTACGGTACTTTTTCTGTTTATGTCTGTATTTTTTCCGTAGTTGGATCAGCCGTTTTCCTTAGTATGTCGAGGGTAGATTAATGAATGACTGCTTTCGCTCTATCGACAGAGGCCCCCGCGTTCTGACCCTTGCTTCAAGCTCTGCTCTGGGAGAATGGCCCACCCGATGTGATCGACGTCACATCTCGACTTGTTCGTGCTGCGGAGCGAACACCTACTTTCTTTGAGGAGAAAGAAATCCTTTCCTAAAGTAAATTAAAGCCGGTACATCATAAATAAGAAGAGAAGCTTCAGTTTCTTGCTTATCTATGGAATATCACATTGTTACTGGCCTTTCAAAAAATCCTTTCCCCATCTAGAGCTAGAGCTGGTCTTGCCTCTTGTAAGGGTAAGGGTGTTGCTCGATTC